ATTTCTTCTAGATAATTGATTAATTTCTTATAGATAATTTCTTAATTTCTTATTTATTTCTTTATTTCTTATAGATAATAGATAATTGATTAATTTATTTCTTTATTTCTTATTTCTTTATTCTAGATAATTGATTAATTTCTTATTTCTTTATTCTAGATAATTGATTAATTTCTTATTTATTTCTTTATTTCTTATAGATAATAGATAATAGATTAATTTCTTATTTATTTCTTTATTTTTTATAGATAATAGATAATTGATTATTTATTTCTTTATTTCTTATTTCTTTATTCTAGATAATAGATTAATTTCTTATTTCTTTATTATAGATAATTTCTTCTAGATAATTGATTAATTTCTTATTTCTTATAGATAATTGATTAATTTCTTATTTCTTATAGATAATTGATTAATTTCTTATTTATTTATTATAGATAATTTCTTATAGATAATTTATTCTAGATAATTGTGTAAATTTATTTCTTCTAGATAATAGATAATAGATAATTTATTATCTAAAATCATAAATACCCCAATCATAAATACCCCAATCATAAATACCCCATCTCTCATACCTCCCATTCGATATATAATCTAATGGTTTTGAAAATAAAAATTATTTTTTCATATCGAAATCGAAGTGCCATGCTTTTTTTACTTAATAAAGTTTAGGCATAGTTGGTATTTTATTTTTTTAATTAAGAAAGAATCATTGGCGCCAAGCGTGAGGGAATGCTAGACGTTTGGTAATTTCTCCTCCTATCAAAAGAAGAGATGCCATTGAAGCGGCTAATCCTACGCATACTGTCTGTACTTCTGCTTTGACAAATTGCATAGTATCAAAAATACCCATTCCGGATATTACCTCTCCGCCCGGAGAATTTATAAACAAGAACAAATCTTTGTTGTTGTCCTCTAAACTGAGATATATCATTGAACCAGCAAGTTGATTTGCTATTTCACTGTTGACCTCTTGACCTAAAAAAAGTAATCTTTCTCGAAAAAGTAGATAGGATAAGTCAATCCAAGATGCCTCATCGTCTCCTAAAATAGTATAAGGTACTTTAGGAACACCGATGGGCATTAAATACCAACCCAACTGAAAGCAAGATTTTACCTTGCTGCTTTCTTTGTTATGAGAATGTAAAATGTAAGAAAGTTTTGACGAATAGGTCGTTCTTGGATATGTCTGCATTTACTGATATAAACACGCATATCCAATACAAACACTCATATAAAAAAAAGTAATCCCCCACCACCATTGCGTATTGTTACTTATCGGATATAGAATAGATCTGCTTCTTTATTTTTCCTACGAATAGAATATTCCATTGTTACTCTATATTCCATTGTTACTCAAATATAAATTCTTTAATGCGAGATAATTTACTAAAAGGGGAAGGTCCATAGGATAGTTTTTTACAGTGCAATAAAGTTACATAGTGTCTATTTTTTGTTGATATAAGAGGTATTTTCATGGGTTTGCCTTGGTATCGTGTTCATACCGTTGTATTAAATGATCCCGGCCGTTTACTTTCTGTCCATATAATGCATACAGCTCTGGTTGCTGGTTGGGCCGGTTCGATGGCTCTATATGAATTAGCAGTTTTTGATCCCTCTGACCCTGTTCTTGACCCAATGTGGAGACAGGGTATGTTCGTTATACCCTTTATGACTCGTTTAGGAATAACCAATTCGTGGGGTGGTTGGAATATCACAGGAGGGACTATAACGAATCCGGGTATTTGGAGTTACGAAGGTGTGGCCGGGGCACATATTGTGTTTTCGGGCTTGTGCTTTTTGGCGGCTATTTGGCATTGGGTCTATTGGGATCTCGAAATCTTTTGTGATGAACGTACTGGAAAACCTTCTTTGGATTTGCCAAAAATATTTGGAATTCATTTATTTCTTGCGGGGGTGGCGTGTTTTGGTTTTGGCGCATTTCATGTAACAGGATTATTTGGTCCTGGAATATGGGTATCCGATCCTTATGGACTAACCGGAAGGGTACAAGCCGTAAATCCAGCATGGGGTGTGGACGGTTTTGATCCTTTTGTTCCGGGGGGAATAGCCTCTCATCATATTGCAGCAGGAACATTGGGCATATTAGCGGGCCTTTTCCATCTTAGTGTGCGTCCACCTCAACGTTTATACAAAGGATTGCGTATGGGAAATATTGAAACCGTCCTTTCCAGTAGTATCGCTGCTGTATTTTTTGCAGCTTTTGTTGTTGCTGGAACTATGTGGTATGGTTCAGCAACGACTCCGATTGAATTATTTGGTCCTACTCGTTATCAATGGGATCAGGGATATTTCCAGCAAGAAATATACCGAAGAGTTGGTGCTGGGCTAGCCGAAAATCAAAATTTATCAGAAGCTTGGTCTAAAATTCCTGAAAAATTAGCTTTTTATGATTACATCGGCAATAATCCGGCAAAAGGGGGATTGTTTAGAGCGGGCTCAATGGACAATGGAGATGGAATAGCTGTTGGTTGGTTAGGGCATCCTATCTTTAGAGACAAAGAGGGGCGTGAACTTTTTGTACGTCGTATGCCTACTTTTTTTGAAACATTTCCGGTTGTTTTGGTAGACGGAGACGGAATTGTTAGAGCAGATGTTCCTTTTCGAAGGGCAGAATCGAAGTATAGTGTCGAACAAGTCGGTGTAACTGTTGAATTCTTTGGTGGCGAACTCAATGGAGTCAGTTATAGTGATCCTGCTACTGTAAAAAAATATGCTCGACGTGCTCAATTGGGTGAAATTTTTGAATTAGATCGTGCTACTTTAAAATCGGATGGTGTTTTTCGTAGTAGTCCAAGGGGTTGGTTTACTTTTGGACATGCTTCGTTTGCTCTGCTCTTCTTTTTCGGGCACATTTGGCATGGTGCTAGAACCTTGTTCAGAGATGTTTTTGCTGGTATTGATCCAGATTTGGATGCTCAAGTAGAATTTGGAGCATTCCAAAAACTTGGAGATCCAACTACAAAAAAACAGGCAGTCTAATAGAAATTGGTTTGTTCCTTTTCGATTCGACTTTTTTTTGTTGTTATTTGAATTTGATAAAGGGAACTATAGAAATCTCGATTTCAATCATTCCATTTTCTTTTACTCTTGTTCTTTCTTTTTTTTTATCCAGGAGATAATCCCCAAAAACAGGTATGAAAGCTATAATTGTAAACCACGATCAAATCTATGGAAGCATTGGTTTATACATTCCTCTTAGTCTCGACTTTAGGAATCATTTTTTTCGCTATCTTTTTTAGAGAACCCCCTATAGTTCCAACTAAAAAGACGAAGTGATTTTGAATTACCTCAATTGAAGTAATGAGCCTCCAATATTACGATATTGGGGGCTCATTACTTCAACTAGTCCCCATGTTCTTCGAATGGATCTCTTAGTTGTTCAGAGGGTTGCCCAAAAGCAGTATATAAGGCATACCCAGTAAAACTGACAATTAAACCAGATATAGAGATGGCAATTAGGGTTGCTGTTTCCATGATTATATAATATCAAGACTACAATGCATCTGGATCTATAGGGTAAGATTCTTTCTTTACAGCGGAATGGTATACAAAGTCAACAGATCTCAATGAAAAAAAAAATAGGATTTATGGCTACACAAACCGTTGAGGGTAGTTCTAGATCTGGTCCAAGACGAACTGTTGTAGGAGATTTATTGAAACCATTGAATTCAGAATATGGTAAAGTAGCTCCAGGGTGGGGAACTACCCCTTTGATGGGTATTGCAATGGCTCTATTTGCGGTATTTCTGTCTATTATTTTAGAGATTTATAATTCGTCCATTTTACTGGACCAAATTTCGAATTAGATTCACAAGAACCAACTAACTAGCTTTTCAATAGAAAGTAAAGTTTAGCATTTCGGTCGTTGATTTTTAGACCATTCGATTTTTATTTGGTAGTTCAACCGCGAAACTTCTTTGTTTCTGTATTTCCGGAATATGAGTGTGTGACTTGTTATAATTGATCCTATTGATAGTACAGAACATAAAAAGGATACGTCATCTTTCTTATCTTGATAGAGATGGCTTTACCCCGTCAGATATGTATTCTAGTATCTGGAGCACGGAATATAGAAAAGAAATAGATTCTAAAGTATTAGAACTATGATTCATACTTAATATTTATATGATTCATACTTAATATTTATATTTAGACCTCGCAACCGGACGAAAAAAAATTAAAGAGTTAGAACAATCAATTTAGAAAAATAAATGGAACGATTTTTATTCTTTTAAACTGCCGCCGCTTATCTTTATTTTGTTTTGATCAAAGGACAAAAGTTTCTTTGTATTTTTTTTCATTATATCTATTGATGATCTAACAGTTCTTACTCAGGGAATTTTTGGACTTCGATTAAAGGTTTTTTTTTGAAATCATCGTGGTTCTGGTATGAATCTCAGGTTTTTGAATTGATTCTATAGGGTCTTAACAAGAAAATTCCTATCAATAATAATAAAAAAACAACAGTAAAATAGTATCGTATTACATTACATCCACAAATAAAAAAAATGAGGTAAATAATAGAATATTCAAGAGGCCGGTAAGGATCAAGAGAAAAGACCAGTGAGCCAACTTGAAATTTTGGCATTATAAACACAAAGAATAGCTTTCGGATTTCCATTTTTTTATCTTCAAAAAAGATTGGAATCATAGGATTAAGTTAAGAAGTTTAAAATTTTCTATTACACATATCCGTTTTCCAAATAACTAGTATTTGAGTATTTTTGTTTGAGCCGTACGAGATGAAATTCTCATATACGGTTCTCAGGGGGGTCCTTTGGTTTACCTATCTCAATAAAGTCTATGATTGGTTCGAAGAACGTCTTGAGATTCAGGCGATTGCCGATGATATAACTAGTAAATATGTTCCTCCTCATGTCAATATATTTTATTGTTTAGGAGGAATTACACTTACTTGTTTTTTAGTCCAAGTAGCGACGGGTTTTGCTATGACTTTTTATTATCGTCCGACC